ATTACAAATTATTACATTCTTATTCCAATATTCCAAAACAAAAAATGATAAATTTTATAAGATTGAATTGAATAAAAAAATTCAATTAATCATTTGATATTGATATAATTGCTATGCTTAGTGTGCGACTCGTTGGTTTTTTTTAGAGTGGTTCAAATTCAACAAAAAAATAAACCGACTGGTAGTATGAATTGAATTAATTAATAAAGAACTAATAACCAACTCATCGCTTCGCATTATCTGGATCTAAATAACTAGTCAAAATAGAAAATCTAAATAAAGATATGATATATGGGTGATCTAATTATATTATAACAACTGAAATATTGCATAAAAAAGAAAGAAAAGAAAAACGAATCTAATTTTGAGTTGTAAAGCAATAAGAATATACGGATAAATGAAGGGGTGAAAGAAAGAGAGAAAAAAGAATATCAATGATATAGAATTCTAATATGTAAGGTTCTATGGGTCATCTCATAAAAGGTAGTGTAATAAAGCATCAATATTAATTAATCCATATATAGATGAATATATTCCTAGAACAAAGAAATCAAGAGCCCCGAGTCAATAAAAACTGAGAAGGTTGATTCAAGAAAAAGGAAAATGTTATTTAAATAAAATCTTATTAGAGAGGCTCCATTGTAGAATTCAGACCTAACCATTAATCGAGAAGCGATGGGAACGACGGAACCTGCGAATACCTAAGATTTTTTTGATTAATATTAAAAACAAATCTTAATGATTCATTAGGTGGGATGGCGGAACGAACCAAGAAGCAATCCATTTTTTTTATTTGAGAAGTTGTAGGCTAACCCTACATTACATCTGAATTTGATAATGAAAGAGTAAATATTCGCCCGCGAAAATTTGGATTTTATTGAATTTTTTAATTTTTGCCAATCCGATAGGATAAAAAAAATAAATAAAGATTCGTTAGAACCTTATAACAAAACAACATTATATAGTTATATACGGATAGCAAAAATTGTCTATAAAAATTGTCTATTAAGAATACATATATAGTTATATATATCTATAATCTATAATTTAGTTATATATAAACAAGATATAGAAATTTCCAATAGACCGATAGATTCTATGAAATCTCAAAAAAATCCCGCGATTCTATTATATTATTCATTAATATTCATTAAATTTAAACATATGTATATTAAACATATGTATCTTATTGTATATTATTTTATCGGTTAAATCATTTATTTGAATTGAATTTTGAATCGCTTCATTCGTGAGGAGCCGTATGAGGTGAAAATCTCATGTACGGTTCTGTAATAGAGATGGAATTGAGAAACAACCATCAACTATAACCCCAAAAGAACCAGATTCCGTAAACAACATAGAGGAAGAATGAAGGGAATAGCCTATCGAGGTAATCATATTTGCTTCGGAAGATATGCTCTTCAGGCACTTGAGCCCGCTTGGATCACATCTAGACAAATAGAAGCGGGGCGGCGGGCAATGTCACGAAATGTCCGCCGGGGTGGACAAATATGGGTACGCATATTTCCAGACAAACCAGTTACAGTAAGACCCACCGAAACGCGTATGGGTTCGGGAAAGGGATCTCCCGAATATTGGGTAGCTGTCGTTAAACCCGGCAAAATACTTTATGAAATGGGCGGGGTCGCAGAGAATATAGCCAGAAAGGCTATTTCAATAGCAGCATCAAAAATGCCTATACGAACTCAATTCATTATTTCAGGATAATAATTAGAACCCAAGGAAAGAGGTCTTTTAGGATGAAAAAAATGCAATTGTAGGTTTCTTTTTTTTTTTTTTTGAACACAGAATATTTTTTTTACTTCAATCTTTGGACTGAAAGAAAAAAAAATGATATGATTCAACCTCAAACCCATTTGAATGTAGCCGATAACAGCGGAGCCCGCGAATTGATGTGTATTCGAATCATAGGAGCTAGTAATCGACGATATGCTTATATTGGTGACATTGTTGTTGCTGTAATCAAGGAGGCAGTACCAAATACGCCTTTAGAAAGATCAGAAGTGATCAGAGCTGTAATTGTACGTACTTGTAAAGAACTCAAACGTAGCAACGGTATAATAATACAGTATGATGATAATGCTGCGGTTGTCATTGATCAAGAAGGAAATCCAAAAGGAACTCGAATTTTTTGCGCAATCGCCCGGGAATTGAGACAGTTAAATTTCACTAAAATAGTTTCATTAGCACCTGAGGTATTATAAGACGAGACCATTATATAGATATATTATTTGTGAATGAAATAGATTAATTAATAGATTCTATCTGACACATATACCTTTGTAGTAATGTAGGTAGTAATGTAGTAATTATTATATATATATATTTCATATTAATATTTCATAACCTAAATAAAATAAATAATAATAGATAGATAGAAATAGAAAAAAAAAAAAGAAAAAGGAGCATGTTGATTATATTGAAAGTAAGGGACAACAATCATTTTCGTTTATCATGAGTAAGGACACCATCGCTGACATAATAACCTCTATACGAAATGCTAATATGAATAGAAAAGGAACGGTTCAAATACCATTTACTAACATCACCGAAAACATTGTGAAAATACTTCTACGAGAGGGTTTTGTTGAAAACGTCAGAAAACATAGGGAAAGCGACAAACATTTTTTAGTTTTAACCCTACGGTATACAAGAAATAGGAAAGGATCATATAAAACTTTTTTAAATTTAAAACGGATCAGTACACCCGGTCTACGAATATATTCTAATTATCAACGAATCCCTAGAATTTTAGGAGGGATGGGGATTGTAATTCTCTCTACTTCTAGAGGTATAATGACAGATCGAGAGGCTCGATTAGAAAGAATCGGCGGAGAAGTTTTATGTTATATATGGTAATCTTTCTGATATCCGAATTATATGAGAAACTTCTATCCATTTTTGTTAAAAAAAAGAGAGAAATCACAGGTTTCTAATATCACTCCTCATACATTAGTGAATACATGAAGAGGTTTTAACTGGAATAGGAATAAAAGAAAGAAAAAAGAAAAAGGATTCATGAGGATTTAATTACTGAATCACTTCCCAAGGGTATGTTCCAGATTCTTTTATATAATGAAAATATGATTCTAGGCTATGTTTCCGAAAAGATTCGACGTACTCTTATTTTCTATCTATACGACCGGAAAATAAAAAATGAAAGTATAAGTCATTTAATTTAATTAGACTATTTTTCAACTTCAACATTCTTTTTTTGGGGGAGGTAGAATTAAATGTAAGGAAAACTTATTTTCTTCCAATAAATAGATTCGGGATTTAGTTAAGGAATGACAAATATGAAAATCGGGGCCTCTGTTCGTAAAATTTGTGAAAAATGTCGATTGATCCGTAGGAGAGGGCGAATTATAGTAATTTGTTCCAATCCAAGACATAAACAAAGACAGGGATAATATTTCCACAAAGGAGGTTTTTCTATTTTTAGGGATCGGATGCACAAATCAAATAATTTTATATAAAAAAATCTTATTAATATTAAATGAAATAGTAAACCAAAAAAGTAGAAAATGGATAATCTATACATAATCTATATTCTATTACAACTATATTAAACTACAACTATATTAAACAACTATATTAATATTCTAGAATATTAATATTCTAGAATTATAAATATTTAATATTATTGATATTTCCATTTTGAAATTTTATTTCAAAAATGAGTATTCTATATTAATAGAAATCGAATACACTTAATATAGAAAAATGAATATAGAAAAATAGAATATTAATTCTAGTTAGAAAAATATTAATTCTAGTTAGAAAATAGTAAAGGATCCTTTTTTGACATGAAATGGATATATCCATATATCTCAGACTTATATTTATGAAATAATCAAATATGGCAAAACCTATATCAAAAATGGGTTCGCGTAAAAATGGACGTATTGGTTCGCGTAAGCATGCTCGTAAAATACCAAAGGGAATTATTCATGTTCAAGCTAGTTTCAACAATACCATTGTTACTGTTACAGATGTACGGGGTCGGGTGATTTCTTGGTCCTCCGCCGGTAGTTGTGGATTCAAGGGTACACGAAGGGGGACAGCATTTGCCGCTGAAACCGCAGCAAGAAATGCTATTCGAACAGTAGCGGATCAAGGCATGCAACGAGCAGAAGTCATGATAAAAGGTCCCGGTCTCGGAAGAGATGCGGCATTAAGAGCTATTCGTAGAAGTGGTATACTATTAAATTTTATACGAGATGTAACTCCTATGCCACATAATGGATGTAGGTCTCCGAAAAAAAGACGTGTGTAAAACTAAAAATAAACATGGAAGAGATTTCAAGAGAAATAAACAATTCAAGGGTTTGATCAAAATTAAATATTATTATGGTTCGAGAGAAAGTAAGAGTATCTACTCGGACACTACAGTGGAAGTGTGTTGAATCAAGAGTAGACAGTAAGCGTCTTTATTATGGGCGTTTTATTCTGTCTCCACTTATGAAAGGCCAAGCCGATACAATAGGCATTGCAATGCGAAGAGTTTTGCTCGGAGAAATAGAGGGAACATGTATCACACGTGCAAAATCAGAGAAAATACCACATGAATATTCTACCATAGTAGGTATTCAAGAATCAGTCCATGAAATTTTAATGAATTTGAAAGAAATTGTATTGAGAAGTAATCTCTATGGAACTCGGGACGCGTCTATTTGTTTCAAAGGTCCTGGATATGTAACTGCTCAAGACATCATTTTACCACCTTCTGTGGAAATCGTTGATAATACACAACATATAGCTAACCTAACAGAACCTATTAATTTGTGTATTGGATTACAAATCGAGAGGAATCGCGGATATGGTATAAAAACACTAAAAAACTTGCAAGACGGAAGTTATACTATAGATGCTGTATTCATGCCTGTTCGAAATGCAAATCATAGTATTCATTCTTATGTGAATGGGAATGAAAAACAAGAGATACTCTTTCTCGAAATATGGACAAATGGAAGTTTAAC